TTCCAATTTGCCCTGAATTTTTCAGTCTGTCGCCAGAATTTGACTCTCAATAGAAAAGAAACGAGAAGATAAATTTTTAAATGATGTATATATATTTTGAGATATAATAAATCGAAGAAAATAATAGAAACCAGATCCACAAAAAAAGGAATTTGTTTTTAAGGATAAGTACAACGGGATTCAAGATAAAAAAAAGAGTTAGTATTAGAAATAAATATTTTGGATCGAATTTGGCGGCATGGCCAAGTGGTAAGGCGGGGGACTGCAAATCCTTTCCGGGTGTCGCCTGATCAACAAAAGATTTTGGATTTCTTATTCTGCCGATCTAATTCGATGAATTATTGCTCCGAAAGAAGCGTAGGCAAAGAACTAAGTGGGCGTGTCAATACTTGATTTTTATAAACTATAGCATAGGTTTTAGAAAAGACTGTAACTTTTTTTCTTAAAATCTGAGTCTAGCCCAATGTTGGATATTAAATTAGATTGGACCAAATGGGAAATAATAGGGATGAAGCAAAAACCTCAATTATTAATTAATGATTGACCATTTTTTTTTTAATAAAAATGGTGAGAATCAATGGAATTAAGAACTAAGTCTCGATATACAAAGATTCCTAAGAGGCACCCCATTTTTACTACTAGAATAGAAGAAAAGATTATACAAAAGACTAGCATATCAAAATCTCTTAAACAATTTTGAATTTTAAGTAGCGTCTCGTGACTCTGTTGGATATTAAATTAGATTGGATACAATGATGGGAAATAAATTTAGGGCTTGTGGAAAGGCACGAAGATACTTTGTATTTAAACTCACGAAAGGCTATGAGTGCTCAGACATACAATCAGAATAGTTAGTCAACTCTTATAGTATAGAGTAAAGATAAAAATCTTATAGTATAGAGTAAAGATCAAAATGAAAAAAAAAAAGAATATATGTATGTAGTAATAGTGGCAGTGGGTTCTACCGATTCTTTCATATAAAGACAGTAAGCTTAGATCAAATAGAAAATAGAGGTATCTGATATATAGTTATCTATAGAAAAGGCGCGTGTATCATCTTCTACTTAATACTTCCTGATTCTACCGGAAATCCTAAAATATTGAAACTTGTTGCAAATGTATTCATTGAATTCATTTGGTTCAATAGTCTTAAGTCAGAATCCTATTTTGACTCTGTGCCATTGATTCCACTATGATTATTAAATAATAATAGAATAATTCCTTCATAGAAATAGGGGACATAATTCACATGGATATAGTAAGTCTTGCTTGGGCTGCTTTAATGGTCGTCTTTACATTTTCCCTTTCACTTGTAGTATGGGGAAGGAGTGGACTCTAGTGTTGTGGGCACTACAAATACTAAATTGAGTAATCGATTCCTCAATCGAACTGTATCAATTCTTTATTGATCGTTTTGCGAAGCCTTACCTTACTTAAAAAAAGTATTCAAAATTGTACTGGACTAGAACATTATCATAATTGTATTTTGAAACTCAAATCTACGCATAATAGGAGATTCTTTCCAACCTAATTTTGACTAAATAGTCTATATTTTTTTCTAAAAGAAAGGCCGTTCTCTTATTATGACACTATATATTTTCTTTCCACTGTAAGCGAAACGATTAGTGCATTTGTTTTAAACTTCTAGAAATTAGAATTTTTTGACTCTATCCGAAGAAGTTATCATATAACTCCGCGGATCATCCATTAATTGTTCAATCAATGACTTCTTGAGATGAAAAAAAAGAAATCTAATTTGAGTTTTATCTTATCTATATGTACATCTAATATATACATATTGAAATTTTATCTATATGAAGCCTATATTAATATTAGTATACAATACTAGCTAGTGTGGTAGAAAGAACTATAATATATAGTTCTTTCTACCACACTAGCTTAGATAGTTAATAAGCTACTTCTATTCTGATTCTAGCTCCGCGCAATCATTTCATTTAAGACTTATAGTTTAAATTTTTTTCTTTCATTTCTTGAATCATTGAATTGAACTGCTAAGAACCGATAATTCAAGTTTCATTCAAATTAAGCATTTTGGCTAACTGTTTTTACGATAAGTAAAAAAGCAGTAGGAATTAGAATAAACAATGCAGTAGCAATAAGTGCGAGAATATTGACTTCCATAATCGAATCTTTTTTTTTTCGCAATAACTTAACTCGGGATCTAATCCCATAGAGATGATAAATTTGATTCCTGTAAATTCAATGGGATGAATTGTATCCTGATGATACTGAATCAGATCAATATTATGAATAAGAATTTCTGATCTATCAAATCAATTTCTCGTTGAGAATTGAATAGTATAACATAGGGAGATCTTTTATCCATACAAAAAACCATTTTTGATTAGATCAGAAATACCTATCATTAGGTTTTCATCCTTTTTCCACTTGTTCTTTTCTATAACCTATCATCTTATCTTCCTTATACAATTCTTCTACTTATACATATACATAGAATTTTGTATATAGAATTATAAGGTATTATATAACCGGTATTCTCTAGGGCATACAGAGAGCCAAACAAGTATAAGTGAGATGTAAAAAAGGTAAGGTTAAGTCTAAAAAATCGACTATTCAAGCTTTACCTTTACTAAGAATAAGAAAAGAAAGAAGCCTTGCTTGGTTTTGTTGGTATTTTATGTTATTAGTATACTCTTTCTTGGATTGGAGTTGGAACGTATACATCAAAAATGAAATAGAAAATTGGAATGAGAATGAAATAAATTGTTTCAAATCAGTAGTCATAATTGAGGCTAAAAAAAAAAATTCGATTTAGAAAAGGTCAACCTTCGCCGTAGAGTTCAATTCTATTAAGATTAAGTCATTGTGTATCATATAATAAACAAAGATATTTTTTGTCTGTACCCCCCCAAAAATATGGGCACTCTATTCCATTTCATTGATCAAGAGCAGAATGATTGAAAAAAAAAGAGTATTGGTATGGTATCTCTTAAACTTTAAATCCTGAATATAGAAATAGTACCAATTGTACTAAATCCACATATGTTTTTCCTTATCACTGGGGGAAGAAAAGGAACTTCCCATATTTATCTGATGAGACATGCGAAACAAAAGAAAGAATTTCCGCGGCGGGAATTTGTTTGATTCTATTTTGCTTCTCATCTTCCCTTTCAAAAATAGAGAAATTCATTTCTCAATTCATTAGATCCTAGTTCGGGACTGACGGGGCTCGAACCCGCAGCTTCCGCCTTGACAGGGCGGTGCTCTGACCAATTGAACTACAATCCCGGCGAGGTGTATAGCATACATATACTTAGGGTTTCATAAGAATATTCTACTCGTCATGTTGGAACGTAACAGATATGCGAATGCTATATTGATATCATATCCACATAAACACGGGCTTTAGTGAGAGTGAGACGGATTATTGCTAGTGATTATTTTTTTTTTTATTGTTAAATATAAATAATCAATCTTTCAATGAGATGAGAAAAAAAAATAGATAGAGAAAAATTTTGCTTTATTTCTCTACTTTCTTTTCTGTAGGATAAATTAATTATATCCTACTCATGGGGCGGTGAATTCTTGGGCCGAGCTGGATTTGAACCAGCGTAGACAGTCGTCAACGAATTTACAGTCCGTCCCCATTAACCGCTCGGGCATCGACCCAGGAAGAATTCTTTCTATGCTTATTGATAATCCATGATCAACTTCCTTTCGTAGTACCCTACCCCCAGGGGAAGTCGAATCCCCGCTGCCTCCTTGAAAGAGAGATGTCCTGAACCACTAGACGATGGGGGCATATCCGCCCGACCGCCATCATACTATAATGATAGTATGAATAGTTTTTTGGAATTGTCAATATAATCTAATGGTATGGCTAGATTCGAATAGTATTTTTATATTCTGATTCTATAGGATTTGAATTGAACGTTTTTTTTTTCATTTTACATTTTTCTAGGTAAATAGAATTTCTTTTTCCATTATTTCCATTACGAGTCTACTGCATATATAATGTAGTAGACTCATAATGGAAAATGGTTAAGTCATGAATTGAACAGGCCCTTTTAACTCAGTGGTAGAGTAACGCCATGGTAAGGCGTAAGTCATCGGTTCAAATCCGATAAAGGGCTTTTTTCATGAAACTCGAGTGTTTGTCTTCGTTTTTCATCGGAGAATACAGATATTTTTGATAGTAAAAAAAGGCAAACACCATTGGAATATTTATAATATAAGTTGAACATTTAATCATTATTATACATTGAACTTAGTGGGTGGGGTGTTCTACCCTGTAGTGACATAATAGTCCTATTATTATTTCTTTAAATATTCCAGGAGACATAACATAAATATTCTGATATCCAACCCCTATTTATTAATCACAAACCAAAATATTCCTACCGCCCTTTGTTCCTACCAAACCTACCATAAAAATCTAAAAAAAAAGTAAGTGGACCTGACCCATTGAATCATGACTATATCGGCTATTCTGATATTTAAATTCGATATATATTAAATTGTAGAAAGCGGGTTTTTTATTTCCTTTTTTAGTTTATTAGATCACAAAAGACAAGAATTTGTCGATATTTATGATTTGATTTTCTTGTTAATGGGCGCTCTATAGGAATAAATCGCTATTCTTTTACGATACATTATATTCTTTTACGATACATTATATTCTTTTCCGATTATATTCTTTTCCGATACATATAATATATATAAAATATATTTCGAAAATCCATTTTTCAATATCTTTCCTTGATTTCAAAATCTGATTCCAATATTGTTTTGTTGTTTTGTTTCAGCAATGCAATAGAGAACGAACGCGAGAAAGGTTTCAGTTCCAGTTTATCATTATTTCATTTAATATTTAATTTAGGGGCAGGGAAAAAAGGAATTTTCCTTTTTTTTTTTTTGACTCGTTAAAAGATATACTCTGGAATATGAGTCAGAGGACAATTCAGGGTTCAAATGGTTATTATAGTAAAGACTAGTTTGTTTCGAATTTGTTTCAGCTT